AAGAGACGGACAAAAAAGAAGAGAACAAAAGAAAGGAGAAAGCACGAATAGAAATAGCAGAAGCTTGGGATACGATCCCATTTGCGCAAATAATAAGAGGTTTAATGTTAATAACTCAATCGACTCTTAGAAAATATATTCTATTACCTTCATTAATAATAGCTAAAAATATTGGCCGTATGCTACTATTGCAATTTCCTGAATGGTCTGAAGATTTAAAGGAATGGAATAGAGAAATACATATTAAATGCACCTATAATGGTGTTCAATTATCAGAAAGAGAATTTCCACAAAATTGGTTACTAGATGGCATTCAGATAAAAATCCTATTTCCTTTCTGTCTAAAACCTTGGCATGGATCTAAACGAAAGTATTCTTATCTAGATCGAATGAAAAAGAAAAGTCAAAAGGATGATTTTTGTTTTTTAACAGTTTGGGGAATGGAAACGGAATTTCCCTTTGGTTCTCCCCGAAAAGGTCCTTCCTTTTTTGAACCTATTTTAAATAAACTTGAAAAAAAACTTGGAAATTTAAAAAAAAAATACCTTTTCATTTTACAAATTTTAAAAGAAAGAACAAGATTCTTTCTAACTATTTCAAAAAAAACAAAAAAATGGTTTATAAACAATATTCTATTTTTAAAAAGAATAATAAAAGAAATTTCAAAAATAAATCAAATTCTATTTATATTTAGTAGATTGAAAGAAGTAGATAAATTAAACGAAATTAAAAAAGATTCGATAATGGGGAATCCACTAATTAATGAATCCATGAATCACCTTACATCTAGAAATTGGACAAATTTTTTACTGACAGAAAAAAAAATGAATGGTCTAACTGATAGAACAAGTACAATTAGAAAAAAAATAGAAAAAATTAAAAAAGAGAAAAAAAAAGTGATTCCAGGAATAAATGTGAGTCTTAATACTAATAAAAATAGTTATAATGCTAAAAGATTCGAATTAACAAAAATGATTTGGCAAATATTAAAAAGACGTATTGCTCGAATAATCCGTAAATTTGATTTTTTTATAAAATTTTTCATTCAAAAGATATATATAAATATCCTTCTATCTATGATTAATATTCCCAGAATCCATAGAAAAATTTTTATTGAATCAACAAAAACTATTATTGATAAACCTATTTTAAATACTAAAAAAAATCACGAAAAAAGTAAAAAAATTCATCAAAATACAATTGACTTTCTTTCAACTATACAAAAGCCCTTTTATAATATTAGTAATAATAATTCACCTAATTTTGATGAATTATTCTCTTTTTCACAAGCATATGTATTTTACAAATTATCACAAGTCCAAGTTCTTAACTTGTTTAAATTAATATCTATTCTTGAATATCATGGAACATCTTTTTTTCTTAAAACTTCAATAAAAAATTATTTGAGCAGACAAGGAATACTTGATTCTAAATTCAAAGATAATAAACTCCCGAACTCGAAAAAAGATCAATGGAAAGGCTGGTTAAGAGGTTATTATCAATATCATTTATCTCCGCTTAAATGGTCTAAATTAATAGCACAAAAGTGGCGAAATAGCACCAAAAAGTGTCGTATAATTCAAGAGAAAAATGTAAACACATCAGAGTCATATGAAAAAGAACAATTAAGTTATTATAAAAAACAAAGTGATTACGAAGTATATTTATTACCAAATCAGAAAGATAATTTTCAAAAATACTATAGATATAATCTTTTATCTTATAGATCTATTAATTATGAAAATACGGAAGACCCATCTATTTATAGATCACCATTCCAAGTCAATAAAACTCAAAAGAATTCTTATAATTACAATACACAAACAAGAAAAATTTTTGCTAGATTCGCCTATATCCCTATCAAAATATTTTTAGGAAAAAGCGCTATTCTATATATGGAAAAAAATACGGATCGAAAATATTTTGATTGGAAAATTCTACATTTTTATTTTAGAAAAAAAATGGATATTGAAGCTTGGGTCAAGGTCAATACCAACAGAAATCAAAATATTCAGACCGAGGCTCTGAATTATCAAATAATTGATAAAATTGATAAAAAAGATCTTTTTTATTTTATGTTTCATCAAGATGAAGAAAATAATTCATCCAATCAAAAAAACAAATGGGATTGGATGGGAATGAATACAGAAATACTAAGTCATCCTATATCGAATCTAGAAGTTTGGTTCTTCCCAGAATTTTGTCTATTTTATAATGCATATAAAATGAAACCCTGGTTTATACCAAGCAAGTTCCTTTTTTTTCATTTTAATAGAAATGAAAGTCTTAGTGAAACTCAAAACAGGAATAGAAAACAAAAAGGAATTATACCGCCAAACGAAAAAAATTATTTTGAATTCAAGAAAAAAAAAGAAAAAAAAATTGCAAATAAAAGAGATCTTAGATCAACTATGCAAAACCAAGAAAATCTTGTATCTGTTCTCTTAAACCAAGAAAACAGGATTTCGGAAACTTATTCGGAATCAGACATGAAAAAACT